TCGAAAGATCGTTCGATGTAGTTGAAATAACTGAATTTGGGGTTGTTCGGTCAAGTAACGGAAACTCAATAGAATTCATAACTGTCTCAATGGAATCTTTTCCTTCTTTTTGATTTTGATTGTCTGAATATTCAGGAGCTAAGACCATTCCAATGCTCCTTTTCGCCATGCATAAACTGAACCAACAATTGGGATAAGCACGAAAATTAAAGCTTCTATAAATACAGATACACCCAATACATCGAAACTCATTGCCCATGGATAAAGAAAGACCGTTTCAACATCAAAAACAACAAAAACTAGAGCAAACATATAATAACGGATTCGGAATTGTAACCAAGCATCCCCCATGGGTTCTATACCCGATTCATAACTAGAGAGCTTCTCTGGTCCTTCACTAATCGGGGCTAAAACTCCGGAAATTAGAAATGCCAAAATAGGAATAACACTTGATATTATTAGAAATGCCCAGAAGATATCATATTCGTGAAGCAGAAACATAGATGTACTCCTATGAATGTGGAATATACCGAATTAGTCGATTCGAATCGGAATTGTCAATTCATCCATAACTGCTTAGTCGAAACAAACATTTTGATCGAACCACATAGTTTCGTTTGTTTGCTGTGGGTCATGTCTCGTTTCAAGATTTATCCAACGTAATCTCACTTACTTCGATTCTATTTCGATATAGTGTAGACATATCATGCTCTTATACAAATCAAATTCTCTCAATTTCACTTTGCCTCGGATTCTCTATAAAAAGGGAATGAAAGAATATATTCAATTAAATAATATGAATTTCAATTCATATTCATAAATAAAATGAATAAAAGAAAGATTCAATTAAATATTAAACATAAATGTTATGTTAAAATTGAAATATTCAATTAATATAATCAAAGAAGAGGTCTGGCTCATTTTTTTTTCTTTTTTTTTGCTTAGTGATTTAGAATATAGTCAGTAGTCAGATGTAGTGGAATGTCTAGGGATTTCCATCTCGTTATGGTATATTCTACTCGGTTGGCGTTCGTGTATTCTTTTCATTAAGATCTGGATAGAGGATCATTGCTTCTATTGATTCGATACGGATACAGAAACAGAATGCATCGACCAATTAGATTCTCTCTCCTTGTCCCAGATTTATACTTAATTGATTTTATTCAATCCGTTGAATTCTGAGGAACCCTTATATATAAGTTCCTATACCCAAATTAGAGACTTTGGACCTGTACTACCCCGACCTTACCCCCCAGAAACAATCGAATTATTTAATTCGAGTTCGAAGTCTTGAAAGAGCATTCCATTTCGGACCAATTTCTAGGACTAAAGATCTTGATTTGGAATGACTCGAAATACTTGTTAATGTAATAATATCTAGTAAGACCAACGGTTAGGCTTCGTGACAATAAAAAGGCTTCTTTTGAAACAAACCTACACAATGGAGCATAATGCAGTGGTAGAGTCGGATGAATTGTAAATGATCTACAGAAGATACTTCTAATGGAATGAAATCGCGCGTTGTCGAACGATTCGACAGACCCACTCATAAAAATAAAAATAGAAGAGGGCGCAAACATTGATTAGGACCAAGTCATTATCTCTGAAACTGGGGTTGTTGTTCCACCAAAAAGTGATGAGTTGGGGGATTCCTAACTCATCCAAGCTCAAATGGCCCCTAATCTTCTTGCATAAAGTCTGCATCGGTAGAATTGCAATGATGAGCAATTGGATTGGAGTAAATTGGAATACAAAAAAATAAGTATTGTACAGAAACAGAAAAATAACTACTTGTTTTGCCAGGCCGGTTATACGAAGAAAAGCCTATTTTACAATGAAACTTACCAACTTCGTTTTTGAAACTCCGGCTTACAAATACAAGAACAAGAATAGGTACTAGATCCATGTGACTTACTATTCGATTTGATTTGGTTGGGTCAGGTTGGAGTTTTTAGCCAGGCTCATGTTATGATTTTGACTTCATAAATTGACTTGGGTATACCAAAGCAAAGGTGTATCACTAAATCTTTGATCATGGACAAGAAAAGAGGAAAAAGTCGTATGTCATTCACACACGAAGATTAATGAAGAAGAATGGCTTTGTTTATCCGAGATTTGAAAATGATCCGATTGGATCCATTGGAATAAATTCTTGTTTTCATTTTCATGCCCCGAGGAATCGATCTCCGTGAGCATGTGGGAATAATTCCATTTCTATGGACCAATCAACCGGCCAGCCACAAGCAATCATTAATTAGGAAATGAAAACTATACAAAAAAGTATAGGGCTATACGGACTCGAACCGTAGACCTTCTCGGTAAAACAGATCAAACTGATTATTGTCGAAATGATTCGAACTGTTTCAAAGACCCAACATGCATTTTTTTTGCATTGGGCTCTTTCATTAACTGATAGAAAGATCAGCTCGTTCACCATATTTTTTCTTTACAGGAAGATAACGAGATGGCTCCATGTGCTCTGATTCATTATTTGTATTCT